TTCCCATTGGCGTGCATCCAGCAGGAATTGAACCTACGAATTTGCCAATTATGAGTTGGGCGCTTTAACCATTCAGCCATGGATGCTTAACAGGGATCATCGTACATCGTGAATAACCAAATTCCAATTGAAATGAAATCTTTAGGAGGAATCAATGAAACGACATCAATTCAAATCCTGGATATTCGAATTGAGAGAGATATTGAGAGAGATCAAGAATTCTCACTATTTCTTAGATTCATGGATCAAATTCGATTCAGTGGGATCTTTCACTCACATTTTTTTCCACCAAGAACGTTTTATGAAACTCTTTGACCCCCGAATTTGGAGTATCCTACTTTCACGTGATTCACAGGGTGCAACAAGCAATCGATATTTCACGATCAAAGGTTTAGTACTGCTTGTAGTAGTGGTCCTTCTATCTCGTATTAACAATCGAAAGATGGTCGAAAGAAAAAATCTCTATTTGATGGGGCTTCTTCCTATACCTATGAATTCCATTGGACCCAGAAAGGAGACATTGGAAGAATCTTTTTGGTCTTCCAATAGAAATAGGTTGATTGTTTCGCTCCTGTATCTTCCAAAAGGGAAAAAGATTTCTGAGAGTTGTTTCATGGATCCGCAAGAGAGTACTTGGGTTATCCCAATAAAGAAAAAGCGTATCATGCCTGAATCTAACCGGGGTTCGCGGTGGTGGAGGAACCGGATCGGAAAAAAGAGGGATTCTAGTTGTCAGATATCTAATGAAACCGTAGCTGGAATTGAGATCTCATTCAAAGAGAAAGATAGCAAATATCTGGAGTTTCTTTTTTTATCCTATACGGATGATCCGATCCGCAAGGACCATGATTGGGAATTGTTTGATCGTCTTTCTCCGAGGAAGAAACGAAACATAATCAACTTGAATTCGGGACAGCTATTCGAAATCTTAGGGAAAGACTTGATTTGTTATCTCATGTCTGCTTTTCGTGAAAAAAGACCAATTCAGGGGGAGAGTTTCTTCAAACAACAAGGAGCTGGGGCAACTATGCAATCCAATGATATTGAGCATGTTTCTCATCTCTTCTCGAGAAACAAGTGGGATCTTTCTTTGCAAAATTGTGCTCAATTTCATATGTGGCAATTCCGCCAAGATCTCTTCGTTAGTTGGGGGAAGAATCAGCACGAATCGGATTTTTTGAAGAACGTCTCGAGAGAGAATTGGATTTGGTTAGACAATGTGTGGTTGGTAAACAAGGATCGGTTTTTTAGCAAGGTACGGAATGTATTGTCAAATATTCAATATGATTCCACAAGATCTATTTTCGTTCAAGTAACGGATTCTAGCCAATGGAAAGGATCTTCTTCTGATCAATCCAGAGATCATTTCGATTCCGTTAGAAATGAGAATTCAGAATATCACACATTGATCGATCAAACAGAGATTCAGCAACTAAAAGAGAGATCGATTCTTTGGGATCCTTCCTTTCTTCAAACGGAACGAACAGAGATAGAATCAGATCGATTCCCGAAATGCCTTTTTGGATCTTCCTCCATGTCCTGGCTATTCACAGAACCTGAGAAGCGGATGAATAATCATCTGCTTCCGGAAGAAATCGAAGAATTTCTCGGGAATCCTACAAGATCAATTCGTTCTTTTTTCTCTGACAGATGGTCAGAACTTCATCTGGGTTCGAATCCTACTGAGAGGTCCACTAGAGATCATAAATTGTTGAAGAAAAAACAAGATGTTTCTTTTGTCCCTTCCAGGCGAGCGGAAAAGAAAGAAATGGTTGATATATTCAAGATAATTACGTATTTACAAGATACCGTCTCAATTCATCCTTCGGAACCATATCACATCCCGAATCTGGTTCCGAAGGATGAACCGGATATGGACAGTTCCAATAAGATTTCATTCTTGAACAAAAATCCATTTTTTGATTTCTTTCATCTATTCCATGACCGGAACAAAGGGGGATACGCGTTACGCCACGATTTTTTTGAATCAGAAGAGAGATTCCCAGAAATGGCGGATCTATTCACTCTATCAATAACCGAGCCGGATCTGGTGTTTCATAGGGGATTTGCCTTTTCTATTGATTCCTACGGGTTGGATCAAAAAAGATTCTTGAATGAGGTATTCAACTCCAGAGATGAATCGAAAAAGAAATTGGTTCTACCTCCTCTTTTTTATGAGGAGAATGAATCTTTTTCTCGAAGGATCAGAAAAAAATCGGTCCGGATCTACTGCGGGAATGAGTTGGAAGATCCCAAACTAAAAACAGCGGTATTTGCTAGCAACAACATAATGGAGGCAGTCAATCAATATAGATTGATCCGAAATCTCCAATATTATGGGTACATAAGAAATGTATCGAATCGATTCTTTTTAATGAATAGATCCGATCGCAACTTCGAATATGGAATTCAAAGGGATCAAATAGGAAATGAGACTCTGAATCATATAACTATAATGAAATATACGATCAACCAACATTTATCGAATTTGAAAAAGAGT